AGGGGATGGTTTTGGTTTGGGTGTGTGGATTGTGTTTTTGTTTGATTTTTAGTGGTAGGGAGATTTGGGTTAAGTTTGGTATGTGGGTTGGTGTAAACGGGGGGGGGGTGTGAATGCGGTTGTTTGGTAGGCTTTGCGAGTTTAATGAAATGGGTGTGAATGCGGTTGTTTGGTAGGCTTTGCGAGTTTAATGAAATGTCAATATAAAAGAGAATGGTGTGAGTGGATGTTTGGCTGTGGGTTGGAAGGTTTCTGTAGTTAAATTTTTGTAACGACAGTTTTTCAGGCTGTAGATCTCGGAGAAAGGCCGAGCAGGAATTATGATAAATTTTGTTCTGTTTATAGGTTTATGCTTTGTCTTAGGAGGTTTGGCAGTTGCGTCCAATCCTTCTCCTTATTATGGGGTGTTAGGGCTGGTTGTAGCGTCTGTTGCTGGATGTGGTTGATTAGTGAGTTTAGGAGTGTCTTTTGTATCGTTGGTGCTGGTAATGGTTTATTTAGGGGGAATGTTGGTAGTGTTTGTTTATTCAGTGTCTTTGGCGGCCGATCCTCACCCTGAGGCGTGGGCTGATTGGGGGGTTGTGGGTTATGGTCTTGGGATGGGCTTAGTTGTTATGGTGGGGGCTGTTATAGGAGGGGCATTTGAAGTTTTAGTAGATGGAGGGACAGTAGATAATATTGGGTTTTCGTTTGTTCGGTTGGATTTTGGTGGGGTTGCTGTGTTATATTCGTGGGGAGCTGGGCTATTTTTAATTGGTGGGTGAGGGTTATTGTTAACATTATTTGTGGTGTTGGAGCTTGTGCGGGGATTGTCTCGGGGAGCAATTCGGGCAGTGTAAGGTTTGGTAAGTTCAGGGGGTAGTTTAGTTAAAATGCCAGCTTTGGGAGTTGGTGATGAAGGTTTGATTCCTTTCCCCTTGAAAGTGGGTGTGTTAGTGGGAAGTTTCAGTTCTGTGGTGTCAAAATTTCAGTGTGTAATGAAATGGTTGGATCGAATGCTGGGTGATGCAGTTATTTTATTGGTTGTATAAGTGAAAAAAAAAATCAAGATAAAAAATGAACGGTGAAAATGAGTGTTTAGCTATAAGTCTCAGGAAAGTGTGAACAATATAATCATGTCCGGTGACCATTGCATTATATAGTGCCTGCAGAGGTAAACAGCGCGGGGTCCATGAATGGGATCAAAGTGCATCAGTGTCAAAGTATGCGTAGGACTTATCCTTCAACCATTACACTTAGGAAGTGGTTTAGGGGATTCATATGCGCGGCGGTCATGTGATGGACATGTCAAGAGGAAGGCAGCTCCTGCTACGCACTGGAAGGGCTTATTGAGTTGACCCCAAAAAGAGGAAAGGGTAAAAGGTCGGTATGCCGGAATAACGAGGATAGAGAGGAGTCTTCAACCGACCACTAGTATCAGTGAAGGGCAGGAAGTTGACGGAGTTAGAGAGAGATGGTCCTGAAGTTACCACGGGAGGCGCAAAAGAGCAAGTAGGGCCTCGAGGGTAAGAGGGAAAGTATGTCCCTGACGCCAATAACTAGGGTATAACTGACATTGAGTAGCTCGGTTCTCGTGAGAAGCGCGATTAATAGATAACCAGGTTCTCTGGCTTGGGAGCGCGTGAAAGTCGTTGGGAGAGGAGTTGTTTTGGAGGTGGGCGAAATGTATGTCTGGGAGCATTCAAAGGTGTACTGGGACAATAGTCGTACACTTGGGTGGGTTGGAGTGTGCGGGGTAGGAGTTCCGATCTTGTGTGACGCTTGAGGTAGGGTTTGTGGGTAGGATCACTTGGGTGAGGGGTGCCTGAAACGAAGATGTGAATGGCGACGCAACAGACCGTAAAATTAGTTCATGGTCGTGCGAAACTGGGGAGCGGGGGCGTATGGACCTGGGTAGTATGTGGAAGATCCTACATGGACTGTAATGCGTATGGGGTATATAATGTAATGCGAAGTAATACATACCCTAGTAAAGCACTGGGAAAGTGCTTGGGGGGGGAGGGGGGGGGTCCTCTTTGAGAGGGTAACTCTAAGAAGGGGCGTCAGTCTTCAATCTTTGGCTTACAAGACCAATGTTTTCATAAACTATTAGAGTGGGTTAGAGTTTGAGTATTTTATTTTCTAAAATAGATACGATGGGGAAAAGGACTAAAATGATTGTGAAGTATGTGAAGGAGGCTAGCTGGCCAATGATGATGAAGGGGTGTTCGACTGGTTGGCTTCCGACTCAAGTTAGGATTAGGAGGTTAGCTACTAGGGTTCAAAATAGAATTTGTGAGAGGGGACGGAAAGTTATTGAGCGAAGTTTGGATGTATGGAGTAGAGGGATAAGGAAGAGGACTAGGACGGAAGCAGCTAGGGCTAGTACGCCTCCTAGTTTGTTTGGGATGGATCGTAGGATGGCGTAGGCGAATAGGAAGTATCATTCGGGTTTGATGTGTGGGGGTGTGGCTAGAGGGTTGGCTGGTGTGAAGTTTTCTGGGTCTCCTAGCAGGTTAGGTGAGAACAGGGCTAGAGAGGCAAGGAGGATTAGTATTAGTGCGAAGCCTAGGATGTCTTTTGTGGAGTAGTAAGGGTGGAATGGGATTTTGTCGCAGTCTGAGGGAATGCCTAGGGGGTTGTTTGATCCTGTTTCGTGTAAGAGGGTTAGATGGACTAGGGTGAGTCCTGCAATGATGAATGGAAGGAGGAAGTGGAGAGCGAAGAATCGAGTTAGGGTGGGGTTGTCTACTGAGAATCCGCCTCATGCTCATTCTACTAGTGTTTGACCAATGTATGGGATCGCTGAGAATAGATTTGTGATTACTGTAGCTCCTCAAAATGATATTTGTCCTCAGGGTAGGACGTAGCCTACGAAAGCAGTGGCCATAAGAGTTAGTAGGAGGACAACTCCAATGTTTCAGGTTTCTTTGTTTAGGTATGAGCCGTAGTAGAATCCTCGGCCGATGTGGAAGTAGATGCAAATGAAGAAGAAAGAGGCTCCGTTTGCGTGGAGGTTGCGGATTAGTCAGCCGAATTGGACGTTTCGGCATATGTGGGCAACGGAGGCAAAGGCTAGGGAAGTATCTGCTGTGTAGTGCATGGCTAGTAGTAGGCCTGTGATGATTTGTGTTACCAGGCAGATGCCTAGGAGGGATCCGAAGTTTCATCAGGTGGAGATGTTCGATGGGGTTGGGAGGTCGATTAGTGAGTCGTTGACGATTTTTAGTAGTGGGTGGTTTTTACGAAGATTGAGTGCCATTAGTTTGTTCTATAGGTGGATAGTAGTAGAATAAGGGTGGATAGAGCGAATGAGCCTAGGTAGGCTTTAATTAGGGCGGGGTGGAAGGTGGTAGCAGTTTTAGCCGCCTTTAGTTGAAGGTGGGCTAGTCCTTCTGGCCCTAACAGCTTGAATCAGGAGAGGTCTACGAGGTGGGAGGCAATGTTTTGGCCTCCGGCTAGGAAAGTTTTCGTATTGAATCGGTGTATTAGGGGGTTAAAGTATCCTAGGGAAATGGAGAAGTTACGGTATGGGTTTTGTTTTGTTAGGATGAGAGTATGGGTTAGTTTTGATATTTCTAGGGCGAGGGCGATTCCTAGGACTGTGATTACTAGGGCTGTGATTTTGATGGATAGTGGTATGGTTATGGGTGGTGTTTTTGTGGGAGGGATGTATGAGGTGATTAGGAATCCTGCTGTAATGCTTCCGAGTGCAAGTCGGGTGATTGGGGATGTTACTGCGGGGTTGTTTTCATTTATTGGGGTGAGGGGAGGGATTCGTACGTGGCCAGCTTGTACGAGCATGGTCATGCGGATGGTGTAGACTGCGGTGAATGATGTGGCTAGTAGGGTGAGAATTAGGGCTCATGTGTTTAGGTAGGAGGTGTTTAGGCTTTCAATGATTTGATCTTTTGAGTAGAAGCCTGCTAGGAATGGTGTTCCTATTAGGGCTAGGTTGCCGATGGTGAGGCAGGAGGTGGTTGTTGGGAGCATTTTTTGAAGGCCTCCTATTTTTCGGATATCTTGCTCTCCGTTGAGGCTGTGAATGATGGAGCCGGAGCATAGGAATAGTATTGCTTTGAAGAATGCGTGTGTTGAGATGTGTAGGAAGGCTAGTTGTGGGAGGTTAAGTCCAATAGTGACTATTATTAGGCCTAGTTGGCTTGAGGTAGAGAAGGCGATGATTTTTTTGATATCGTTTTGGGTAAGGGCGCACGTTGCTGCGAACAATGTAGAAAGGGCTCCGAGGCAGAGGCATAAGGTGAGGGCGTTTTGGTTGTTGTTGAATAGGGGGTGGGTTCGGATGAGTAGGAAGATTCCGGCGACTACTATTGTGCTGGAGTGGAGTAGGGCGGATACGGGAGTTGGGCCTTCTATGGCGGCGGGAAGTCATGGGTGTAGGCCGAATTGGGCGGATTTGCCGGTTGCGGCTAAGATTAGACCTAGGAGGGGAAGTGTAGGAGTTTGAGATGGAGATGGTAGTTGCTGGATTTCTCAGGTGTTTATTGTGTAAGCCAGTCATGCTATACATAGGATTAGGCCGACATCCCCGACTCGGTTGTAGAGTACGGCCTGGAGGGCGGCGGTGTTGGCTTCTGCTCGGCCGTGTCATCAGCTGATTAAGAGGAAGGATATGATGCCTACTCCTTCTCAGCCGATGAATAGGACGAATAGATTGTTGGCCACGATAAGAATGAGTATTGCGATGAGGAATAGCAGGAGGTAGGTGAAGAATTTTGTGATGTGGGGGTCTGAGGCTATGTATCATGTTGCGAATTGTAGGATAGATCATGATACGAATAGGGCGATAGGGAAGAAAGTGAGGGAATAGAAGTCTAGTTTTAGGCTGAGTGGGATTTTGAAGTTTATGATGAATTTTCATTCTCATAGGAGGATTAGGCTTTCTGTCCCTGAGTGAATGTGGATTATTATTGGAATTAGGCTGATTAGGAAGGAAGTTTTTACTGTGTTTGTGATGATGGTTGGGGTGTTCTTGAGGTTGTTTGACAGTATGGGAAAGATTAGTGGAGTAGAAAGAGTTGTTAGGGTTAGTAGTATGAGGGTGCTTAGAATAAGTGGGGAGTCCATTACTTTCACTTGGATTTGCACCAAGATGAGTGGCTCCTAAGACCATTGGATTACTATTATCCTTTGAAAGTAAGGGGGCTGAGGGTTTATACTCAGATGCAAGAGTTAGCAGTTCTTGTTGGTTAAACCTCCCCTCGGCAGGCAAGAAGGTTTTAACTTCTATCTTTAGGATCACAATCTAATGTTTGGATTAAAACTATGCTTGCATATTGGGACACCTGAGATGAGTTGGGGTTTGAGGATTAGGAGGATTATTGGAATTATGTGGAGGGCTATGAGTAGGTGCTCTCGTGTTGAGGAGTTTTGGATTGATGTGATGTGGGATGGAAGGGCACCTCGTTGTGTTATTATTAGTATGTACAGGGTGTAGGAGGCGGTTAGTAGGATTGCTGCTCCGGTTAGGATAATTGTGAGTGAGGATCAGTTGAATAGGGCAATTATAATAGTTAATTCGGCCATTAGGTTGATTGTTGGGGGGAGGGCTATGTTTGTCAGGTTTGCTAGTAGTCATCAGATGGCTATGAGGGGGAGTAGTGGCTGGAGTCCTCGTGTGAGTAGTAGGATTCGGCTATGGGTTCGTTCGTAGTTGGTGTTGGCTAGGCAGAATAGTATGGAGGAGGTTAGTCCGTGGGCAATTATTAGGATTATGGCCCCAGAGAATGCTCATTGGGTTTGGATTATGGTTGCGGCGACCACTAGACCCATGTGGCTTACAGAGGAGTAGGCGATTAGAGATTTTAGGTCGATTTGTCGTAGGCAGATAGCGCTGGTTATCAGTGCGCCTCATAAAGCGAGGGTGATGAATGGGTAGTGGAGGTTATTTAGTGATGGGTTTACTAGGATGGTCACTCGCATGATGCCGTAGCCTCCCAGTTTTAGTAGGAGGGCGGCGAGGAGTATGGAGCCGGCAATTGGGGCTTCTACATGGGCTTTGGGCAGTCATAGGTGAAGTCCGTATAGGGGGGCTTTAACTATGAAAGCAATGAGTAGGGCTAAGCTGGATATGAGGCTGGTTCAGGAGGTAGTTATTGTGGGGTGAGAGAGTTTGAGTATGGGGAGGTAGAGGGTGCCGATTTGGTTGTGTAGGTGGATGATTGTAATTAATAGTGGGAGGGAGCTGGCAAGTGTGTAGAATAGTAAGTAGATGCCTGCATTTAGTCGTTCTGGTTGGCTACCTCATCGGGTAATGAGGATGAGAGTTGGAATTAGGGTGGCTTCGAATGCAATATAGAAAAGCATTAAGTCTGAGGATGAAAAAGCTAGAAGGATGAAAGGTTGGGCTAGGATTATTGTTGTGATGAATACTCGTTTGCGGGAGGTGGGTTCTTGCTCTAGGTGGTTTTGGCTTGCTATAATTATGAGGGGTAAGAGCCAGCATGACAGTACTAGTAAAGGAGAGGAGATTTGGTCAATGGATGATCATGGAGTTAGAGTCTTGCCGGGATAGTAGGTTGGAACGAGTCATTGCAGGCTAATGGTAGCGATCAGCAGGCTGTGGGTTGTGGTGTTGGTTCATAGGTGTTTATGTGGAGAGAGGAAAGCTAGGGGGAGTAGTATAATAGTTGGTACTATAATCTTTAGCATCGTAGGAGGTTAAAATTGTGGAGGTGGTCTGAACCGTGGGTGCGGGTGGAGGCTACGAGGAGGGCTAGTCCAGTTCCTGCTTCGCATGCGGAAAAGGTTAATATTAGGATTGGTAGGAGGGTTGAGGATGATGATTGTGTTTGGATGGGTCATATTGATAGGGCTACGTATATTGATAGTATTATGCTTTCTAAGCATAGTAGGGCTGAGATTAAGTGTGTTCGATGGAATGCTAGTCCTAGGGCGCTTAGGGTGAAGGCAGAGTAGAAGCTTAGGTGAAGTAGGGTCATGAAGAAAGTTATAGGATGGTAGCTATAATCTGTTGAGCCGAAATCAACTGTCTTAATTAGACTAACTTTCTGTTATTCTGCCCATTCTAGGCCTCCTTGGGCTCATTCGTGGATTAGTCCTAGGGTAAGGAGGAAGATTAGAGCTGAGGCTCAGATTAAGGTGGTGGTGGGGTTTTGTAATTGGGTGGCTCATGGGAGGGGTAGTAGGAGGGCAATTTCTAAGTCGAATAGTAGGAATATGATTGCTACTAGGAAGAATCGAATGGAGAATGGCAGTCGAGCGGATCCTAAGGGGTCGAATCCACATTCGTAGGGGGATAGTTTTTCTGGGTCGGGGTTTGTTTGGGCTAGTCAAAAGTTTAATAGGGTTAGGGCGATGCTTAATGCTAGTGATATAGTGATTATAAAAATAATTATATTCATTACTCTTCTCTGGGTTTAAACCAGAATCTAGGGATTGGAAGTCAATTGTAATTGTTATACTAGAAGAGTAGGATCCTCATCAGTAGATAGATACGTAGAGGAATAGTCAGACTACATCTACGAAATGTCAGTATCAGGCTGCTGCTTCAAAGCCGAAATGGTGGCCCGATGTGAAGTGGTATTTGATTAGTCGTAGCAGGCATACTAGAAGGAAAGTAGAGCCGATGATGACGTGCAGGCCGTGGAATCCGGTGGCGACGAAGAATGTAGAGCCATATACTCCATCTGAGATGGAGAATGGGGCTTCATAGTATTCTATGGCTTGTAGGGCGGTGAAGTAGAAGCCTAGTAGGACGGTGAGGGTGAGGGCTTGGATTGCTTGTTTTCGAAGGGCCTCTGTAATGCTGTGGTGGGCTCATGTCACGGTAACGCCGGAGGCCAGGAGGATAGCGGTGTTGAGGAGGGGGACATCCATTGGGTCCAGTGGTTTGATTCCGACAGGGGGTCATTGTCCTCCTAGTTCTAGGGCAGGGGCTAAGCTTGAGTGGAAGAAGGCTCAGAAAAAGCCGAAGAAGAAGAAAGCTTCTGATGCGATGAATAGTACTATGCCGTAGCGTAGTCCTTTTTGGACTGTGGGTGTGTGGTGGCCTTGGAACGTGCTTTCTCGTACAATATCGCGTCATCATTGGAATATTACGAGGGTGGTAGTTAGTAGGCCGATGATTAAGAGGTAGGGGGTGCGGGAGTGGAATCATATTGTTAAACCGGAAGTAGTCAGGAGGGCGGCGGCGGCTCCGAGAATAGGTCATGGGCTGGGATCTACTATATGGTATGAGTGTGCTTGGTGTGCCATTTGGGTTAAATGTTTTCTTGGAGGTACAGGCTTAGTAGTAGGACGAAGACATAGGCTTGGATTATGGCTACAGCTACTTCTAGTAGAGTTAGCAGGAATAGTACTAGTAAAGTTAGTAGAGAGACTGCTGGTATTGTTGAGAATAGGGCTACTGTGGCTGTGGAAATGAGTTGGATTAGTAGGTGACCTGCTGTGAGGTTTGCTGTTAAACGTACCCCTAGGGCTAGTGGTCGGATGAGGAGGCTTGTTGTTTCGATTATAATGAGGGCCGGGATTAGGGGGGTTGGAGTTCCTTCTGGTAGTAGGTGGCCTAGGGAGGCGGTGGGTTGGTTGCGTAGTCCTGTAAGGAGGGTGGCCAGCCATAGGGGGAAGGCCAGGGCTAGGTTTATGGATAGTTGGGTGGTGGGGGTGAAGGTGTAGGGTAGTAGGCCTAGGAGGTTGATTAGCAGGAGGAAGATCATTAATGATGTCAGGATTAGGGCTCATTTGTGTCCTTTCTTGTCTAGTGGAGTTATTAGTTGTTTCGTGATTAGGTTGATGAATCATAGTTGTAGGGTGGAAAGACGGCTAGTGATTCATCGGTTGCCTGGAGAGGGAAGTAGGAGGGCTGGGAATGTTATTGCGATGAGAATTAGTGGGATTCCTAGGAGGGAAGGGCTTGAGAATTGGTCGAAGAAGCTTAGGTTCATGGTCAGGTTCAGGGGGACGTATTGGGGGTTGTTGGTGTTTTGCTGGATGGGGGGTTAGTGGTCACGAATGTTAGGAGTTTAGGTTGGATAATGAGGGAGTATGTGAGTCATGTAGTAAGCATGATAAAAAATCAAGGATTTGGGTTTAGTTGAGGCATACCATTAAGGAGGAATTCTCCTCTTTCTCTAGCTTAAAAGGCTAGCGCTGTTGCATAGCTTCTTAATGGTTAAGATGATAACATAGAGGATCAGCTTTCAAAGTTGGCGAGTGGGGCGGATTCTACTACAATGGGCATGAAGCTGTGGTTTGCTCCGCAAATCTCTGAGCACTGGCCGTAGTAGACTCCAGGTCGTGAGGCCAGGAAGGAAGTTTGGTTTAGGCGTCCGGGGATTGCGTCAGTTTTTACACCGAGGCTAGGTACGGCTCATGAGTGTAGGACATCGTCGGCGGTGACGATAACTCGGACGGTGGAGTGTGTTGGAACAATGACACGGTGGTCGACTTCTAGCAATCGGAAGTGACCTAAGGGCAGGTCTGCTGTGGGGATTATGTAGGAGTCGAATGTAAGGTCCTTGAAGTCAGTGTATTCGTAGGATCAGTATCATTGGTGGCCGATAGCCTTTAGAGTGAGGTCTGGTTCGCTGATTTCGTCTATCATGTAGAGGATCCGTAATGATGGTAGGGCGAGTGTGATTAGGACGATGGCTGGGAGAATTGTTCAGACAAGTTCGATTGCTTGTGCGTCGACTGTGTTTGATGATAGTTTTTCTGTTAGTATCAGGGTTAAGAGATAAAGGACAAGGCTGCAAATAGCGAGGGCGACCATTATGGCGTGGTCGTGAAATTGTACTAGTTCTTCTATGATTGGTGATGAGGCGTCTTGGAAACCTAGTTGTGAGTGGTTGGCCATGTTTGGGTAGAGGTGTACAGGAGTTTCATCTGTAATTTAGTCTTGACAAGGCTATGTAATTGTTTTACTAACACCTCCTATGAGAAAGAAGCATAAGTGGTTTATGCGGTTGGCTTGAAACCAATAGATGGGGGTTCGACTCCTTCCTTTCTTGGACTTGGACGAAGGCAGGTTCTTCAAAGGTGTGGAATGGAGGTGGGCAGCCGTGGATTCATTCGATGTTTGTGCTTGTTAGTTCTGGTTGTAGGGCTTTGCGTTTGGATGCAAAGGCTTCTCAGATAATAAACACTAACATGATTACTGCTGTTATAGAGATTAGGGATCCCACTGAGGAGATAGTGTTTCATAGGGTGTAGGCGTCTGGGTAGTCTGAGTATCGTCGTGGCATGCCAGCCAGGCCTAGGAAGTGTTGTGGGAAGAAAGTGAGGTTGACACCTACGAATATTACCCCGAAGTGGGTTTTGGCTCATGTGGTGTGGAGTGTGTAGCCTGTGAACAGGGGGAATCAGTGAGTAAATCCTGCTAGGATTGCGAATACTGCTCCCATTGATAGGACGTAGTGGAAGTGGGCTACTACGTAGTAAGTGTCATGTAGTGCAATGTCTAGTGAGGAGTTTGCTAGGACGATGCCTGTTAGCCCTCCGATAGTGAATAGGAAGATAAATCCTAGTGCTCATAACATAGGTGGTTCTCATTTGATAGTGCCGCCGTGCAGGGTTGCGAGTCAGCTGAATACTTTGATGCCTGTTGGGATGGCGATAATTATAGTGGCGGATGTGAAGTATGCTCGAGTGTCTACGTCTATTCCTACTGTGAACATGTGGTGGGCTCATACAATGAAGCCTAGGAAGCCGATGGAGAGTATAGCTCATACCATGCCTATGTAACCAAATGGTTCTTTTTTGCCTGCGTAGTAGGCTACGACGTGAGAAATGATGCCAAATCCTGGTAGGATTAGGATGTAGACTTCTGGGTGACCGAAGAATCAGAAGAGATGTTGGTAGAGGACGGGGTCTCCTCCTCCTGCTGGGTCGAAGAAGGTGGTGTTAAGGTTACGGTCAGTTAGTAGCATGGTGATTCCAGCAGCTAGGACTGGAAGAGATAGAAGTAGTAGGACGGCAGTGATTAATACGGATCAGACAAATAGGGGGGTTTGGTATTGTGATAGGGCTGGCGGTTTTATGTTGATTGCTGTTGTAATGAAGTTAATAGCTCCTAGGATGGAGGAGATACCTGCTAGGTGAAGGGAGAAGATAGCTAGGTCTACTGAAGCTCCGGCGTGTGCTAGGTTGCCAGCTAGAGGGGGGTAGACTGTTCAGCCTGTTCCAACGCCTGCTTCTACCGTGGAGGAGGCTAGCAGTAGGAGGAAGGATGGAGGGAGAAGTCAGAAGCTCATGTTATTTATTCGAGGGAATGCTATGTCTGGGGCTCCAATTATTAGGGGTACCAGTCAGTTTCCGAATCCCCCGATTATGATAGGCATGACTATAAAGAAAATTATTACGAAAGCATGGGCGGTGACGACAACATTATAGACTTGGTCGTCTCCCAGGAGGGCGCCGGGTTGGCCTAGTTCTGCACGGATAAGGAGGCTTAGGGCGGTACCTACTATTCCAGCTCATGCGCCGAAGATTAGGTATAGAGTGCCGATGTCTTTGTGGTTGGTTGAGAATAGTCATCGATTAACGAATGTCATAGGTAAGATGGCTGAGTGTTTAAGCGTTAGGCTGTAGTCCTTTTTACAGAGGTTTGATTCCTCTTCTTATCGACTCTGTAGTGAAGTTCATAATGGGTTGCAAGCTCATTGATGCGCATTAGTAGTGTGCCGGAGTCTGCTAGGCAGAAGCCTGTTGGTTGGGGCATATAGCTGTTAACTATAGGATTATGGGATCGAAGCCCATCTGTCTAGGGGTGAGCAAAGCCCTAGCTTAAGTTAAAGTACCTGGGTTGCATTCAGGAGATGCAGGGTAGTGTCCTGCGGGTTTTAGCAGAAACTAAGAGAGTTTAACTCTTGTTTAAGGCTTTGAAGGCCTTCGGTTTGGAGTGAACCTAAGTTTCTTATAAGAGGGCGGGGATCATAGGGGAGATGGGTAGAAGTATAGTAGATAAGGTGGTTAAGATGGCGACTGTGGTGTGGGTTGGTTTGTTAGTGTGTCATTGTTTTATGTGATTTGTGGTGTGCGGAGGGAGGGTGATTGTAGCACAGTATGCGAGGCGAAGGTAGAAAAACAGGCCTAGTAGGGAGAGGAGGGAGATTGCGACTGCTGCTGGGGCTATGCTTTGTTTAGTTAGCTCTTGGATGATCAGTCATTTAGGGAGGAAGCCTGTTAGAGGGGGGAGGCCTGCTAGAGAGAGTATAGTTAAGAATAGTATGGCGTTTAGTGAGGGAGCTTTTGTTCAGGCTGTTATTAGGGTTGTTAGTTTTAGAGCTTTGATAGAGTTTAGGGCCAGAAAAGTACCTGCAGTTATTAGGCTGTAGAGGTAGAAGTTTAATAGGGTTAGTTTTGGGTCGAAGGAGATGATAATGGTCATTCAGCCTAGGTGGGCGATGGAAGAAAAGGCTAGGATTTTTCGGATTTGGGTTTGATTTAGTCCCATTCACCCTCCTAGGGCGGTGGAGAGGATGGCCATGCCGGTTAGTAGTGTGGGGTTTAAGGAGGGGGAGGTTAAAAAGAATAGTGTGATTGGGGGGAATTTCATGATTGTGGCTAGTAGTAGCCCGGTCGTGAGTGGTGCTCCTTGCAGGACTTCAGGGAATCAGAAGTGGAATGGGACTAGTCCTAGTTTTATTGCAATAGCTGAGGTTAGGATCAGGCAGGAGGTTGGATGGGTTAGCTGGGTGATGTCTCATTGTCCAGTGTGTCATGCGTTAGTTATGCTGGCGAACAGTACCATGGTGGAGGCAGTTGCTTGAACCAGGAAGTACTTGGTTGCAGCTTCGATAGCACGAGGGTGGTGGGACTTGGAGATTAATGGGAGGATAGCGAGGGTGTTAATTTCAAGGCCGGCCCAGGCCATGATTCAGTGGTTGCTTGAGATTGTGATAGTTGTTCCTAGTAGTAGGCTGATGGTGAAAACTAGTTTTGCTTGGGGGTTCATTAGCAGGGGAAGGAGTTGAACCATCATTTTCGGGGTATGGGCCCGATAGCTTGTTTAGCTGACCCTACTAGAAAATAATATAAGGGGAGTATGGAGGGTTTTGATCTCTCTAGTGTAGGTTCAATTCCTGCTTTTCTAGGAGTTAGGAAATGAGAGGGCTTGTGTACCTCTATGTTCACTTTATCATAGTGACCCTTAGGTGTTCAGGCACATTTCCTTGGGCCCTTATAAGTAAGGGGGTAGGCCTGCGTAGCAGATCGGTATGCTGATATGCCATAGGCATAGAGCTAGGGTGAGTGGTAGGAAGTTTTTTCATAGTAGGTGCATTAGTTGGTCATATCGGAATCGTGGATAGGAGGCGCGGACTCATAGGAACCCAGCTGATAAAAGGAGGGCTTTTGTGGCTAATGCGACGGGGAATAGTTCCTGGGGCAGGTTGAAGGCGCTTGGGTTGAAGAATAGGATGGCAGTCAGTGTGTTTATGAGTATGATGTTGGCGTATTCCGCTAGAAAAAAGAGGGCGAAAGGCCCTGCTGCGTATTCCACGTTGAACCCGGACACTAGCTCTGATTCTCCTTCTGTGAGGTCAAAGGGGGCTCGATTTGTTTCAGCGAGTGTAGACACGTATCACATTATGGCAAGGGGTCAGCAGGAAAAGATTAGATAGAGGGGTTCTTGTGTGATTGCAAGGGTGCTAAGGGTGTAATTTCCGCTAATAAGAATGATAGATAGAAGGATGATTGCTAAGGTGACCTCGTAGGAGATAGTTTGGGCTACTGCCCGTAGAGCTCCGATTAGGGCATATTTTGAGTTTGAGGCTCAGCCGGATCATAGGATTGAGTAGACTGCTAGGCTGGATATGGCTAGTAGGAAAAGTAGGCCTAGATTGAGGTCTGCGAGAGAAAATGGTAGGGGTAGGGGGATTCAGATTGAGATTGCGAGAAGAAGAGCCAGCATAGGGGTTGCGATAAATAGGATTGGGGAGGATGATGATGGGCGGATAGGTTCTTTGATAAATAGTTTTACCCCATCTGCTAGAGGTTGAAGCAGTCCGAATGGGCCGACAATGTTTGGGCCTTTTCGGCCTTGTATGTAGCTTAGGACTTTTCGTTCTACTAGAGTGAGGAAAGCTACTGCTACTAGGATGGGTAGTGCGTAGGAAAGGGCCATGATAAGGTTGATTAGAAGGGGGTAGTTGGTCATGGGGTGGGGAGGGGATAAAGCTAGGGAGAGGATTTGAACCTCTGAATTAAAGGACTTAAGCCTTTTGCATTTGCCGAGCTCTGCCACGCTAGCTTGTCCTTTTCTAGGACGTGGGTGGAGTGATAGCCTTTCGTAATTTAGTTGGTTTCATTACTTAAGGCGAAGGCTTGCTTGTGGTATTGGCCTCACTTTTCCTATCCTTTCGTACTGGGAAGAGTTCATCATAGATAGAAACCGACCTGGATTACTCCGGTCTGAACTCAGATCACGTAGGACTTTAATCGTTGAACAAACGAACCCTTAGTAGCGGCTGCACCACTAGGATGTCCTGATCCAACATCGAGGTCGTAAACCTCCTCGTCGATATGGACTCTTGGAGGAGATTGCGCTGTTATCCCTGGGGTAGCTTGGTCCATTGATCAATTATATTGGGTCTGGGTGCTATTAGCACGTTGAGAGGTCGCTCTTAGTCTAGAGGTATGGTCTAATTTTTGGAGGTTTTGCTTTGCTCCAAGGTCGCCCCAACCGAAAAAATGCGAACCAATCGCCCGTGGTATAAGTGAGCCCGGGGTGGGGGTGGATGTATTTTGGGGTGGTCGCTGTTTTTAAAGTTCCACAGGGTCTTCTCGTCTTATGTGTGCATCCCTGCTTTCGCACAGGGAGATCAATTTCACCGATTGCCTGTAAGAGACAGTTAAGACCTCGTTTAGCCATTCATACAGGTCCCGATTTATGGGACAATTGATTGCGCTACCTTTGCACGGTTAGGATACCGCGGCCGTTAAACCTCAGGTCACTGGGCAGGCATCACCTTCAATACTTGTCTGTTGGTTTGCTGAAGGCTATGTTTTTGGTAAACAGTCGGGCCTTGACGTGTTTGCCTAGTTCCTTTTACAGGTTTTAATCTTTCTTAGTGGACGCTCCTCTGTCGGGTTAACAAGATACTTAATACTGTGCTTGTTGGATTGATCGTATATGGTGGCTTGTTAATAATGTACGGATGTAAGCTTGCGTCGAAGAGGGAGAACCCTGGTTACTCATTCTAGCATTAATTCTCCTATTGGCATAGGTTAGCCTGTTAATGGGGAGGGAGTCATATAGTTCTTATATTTTTGTCGTACAGAGCTTTAACGCACTCTTTGTTGATGGCTGCTTGAGGGCCCACAGTAATTTTGTATTACAATTATTTATCCGCTCGTAGAGATTGTATTCTTTTTTAAAGGAGCTGTACCCCCTTTAAATAGCCCTTAATTCGCTTCATTAGGGTTTTGATGTTCCTTGGAGAAGAATTAAGAGTGAACTTAGATTCGTTTCACAGGCAACCAGCTATCACCCAGCTCGATTGGCTTTTCACCTCTACTAACAAGTCATCCCACTCTTTTGCAACAGAGACGGGTTCGCTCAACAATAGCTGCTCGTAAGTAGCTCGCTTGGGTTTCGGGGTGGCAAACTTAAATTCATTTTGCTTGGTTTTTCTTGCTAGACCATGATGCAAAAGGTACAAGGGTTGATCTTTGCTGTTTTTAGCTTATTTTTTCATTACTATTTCATCTTTCCCTTACGGTACGTAGTCTCTATCGCTCCAATGGTGTCTTTTCTATCGCCTATACTGGGACTAGTAAATGCTTTAGTTGAGTTTGGGGTAGTAGCTTTGTTATTCCAGGTCATGTATGTTGGGCTAGAGTTTGGCATCAAGACGATCTGGTGCGAGCAGATATCTTTCAGGCGTAAGCTGAATGCTTTCGTTAAAGCTACGTCTTGGTAGTCTAAGTGCACCTTCCGGTACACTTACCTTGTTACGACTTACCTCCTCTTCGGCTGAGTAGCTTATTAGTTATGGGGGGGGGGGGCGCTTTTGAGGAGGGTGACGGGCGGTATGTACGTGCTCCAGGGCCGGCTTAAAGAGGGCTCGATTGTCCCACTTTACTGCTAAATCCGCCTTCCAGGGACAATTTCATATCCCTTTGCCGTTATGTTCTAGCTTAGAAAATGTAGCCCATTGCTTCCATTCCATAGGCTATACCTTGACCTGTCTTGTTAGCGCGGTAGGGCTATTGCGTCCACTGTTGGGCCTTCATGCTGGGTGGGCTGGCGACGGCGGTATATAGGCTGCTCGGGCAAGGAATGGTCAGGTATATCGTGGATCATCGATTACAGAACAGGCTCCTCTAGGTGGGTTTGGAACACCGCCAAGTCCTTAGAGTTTTAAGCGTTTGTGCTCGTAGTTCTCGGGCGGATGCTCCGGTAAGATCGAGCATCAAGATTTAGGGCCAGGCATAGTGGGGTATCTAATCCCAGTTTGGGTCCTGGCTTTCGTGGGTTTCAATGGATCATTGGTCTAAGATCTTCTTTGGTGGAGGCCTTATGGGCATCTTGGGCTTATGACAGCTCAGTTGCTTTTTAATCTTAGCTACTTTAGATAACATAGTACCACACTTTACGCCGTTATAACGTTGACTTGGGTCTCCTGTATGACCGCGGTGGCTGGCACAGGATTTACCGACCCTGGATTTGCTATGGCTAAGTCAAGTTTGCACTCATTGCTTAATGTTAACTACTGCTGAGAACCCGTGGGGGCGTGGCAATTGCAAGGCGTTTTGGGCTACAACATGGGTGTGCCTGATACCTGCTCCTGTCGACCTAGATTAGGGTACCCAGGGCGTCTACACTGGAATGCGGATACTCGCATGTATATACCTAGCAACAACCAACGGTAAGGTTAGGACTAAGTCTTTTGTCCTTGGGTGCGTGGGGCAACCATCTTGACGTCTTCAGCGTCATGCTTTGTATAAGCTACAGGGAC